TTTTTTTAGTCAAAAATAGCTAAAAACATAATCAGGATTATGTTCCATCCCTTAATCTACTGGATTTTACGGAGCCCACTCATCCACGACATCGTCGGGTATGATCATAGAAAAGATTCTCTTCAAGTGAACCAGCCTATCCCCTGTATGGGGCTTACACAGCGGTTGGAACAAAGACACATTTGGTTATGAATTCCAATGTAGCAGATAAAGTCATATTTCTGCACGGCCCGATCAATAGTTCAAGTCACACACTCCCATAATCCATTTTCTCTTCATAGAATTCCCTTCAATTTTTTATGTCAAAAACATAATAAAATATTGTGTAGTTGAAGGGAAATATCCAAATACATGTCTTATTTTTTTAATAATCCATATTTATAGCAATAAAATACTATCGGTCCTTCACCAAGTAATAAGATAAATGAGTAATTACAAATATCTAGAATCTATATTATTTATAAGGGACCTGAAATACCTTGCTTACGTATCATTAGGAAATGCATTAACATAAATACGGCCGTAAGAAGAGGTAATACAAAAGTGTGTAAACTATAAAAACGAGTCAAAGTGGATTGTCCAACACTAGCACTTCCGCGTAATAATTCTACAAGAGGCGATCCGATTACCGGAATAGCGTCAGGTACACCTGTTACAATTTTGACTGCCCAATAACCAATTTGATCCCAAGGTAAAGAATAACCTGTTACACCAAAAGATGCGGTCAATACACCCAGAACCACACCAGTAACCCAAGTTAATTCGCGAGGTTTTTTAAAACCGCCGGTGAGGTATACACGAAATACGTGCAGGATCATCATTAGGACCATCATACTTGCCGACCATCGATGAACTGATCGGATTAACCAACCAAAGTTAGCTTCAGTCATTATATATTGAACAGAAGCAAAAGCCTCAGTAACAGTTGGACGGTAATAAAAAGTCATAGCAAATCCCGTAGCTACTTGTACTAAAAAACAAGTAAGGGTAATTCCTCCTAGACAATAAAATATGTTGACATGCGGAGGAACATATTTACTAGTTATATCATCTGCAATCGCCTGAATCTCAAGACGTTCTTCGAACCAATCATAAACTTTATTGAGATAGGTAAACCAAGGTTACTCCCCCTCCAAGAACTGTATATGAGAATTTCATCTCGTACAGCTCAAACAAAAAAAAGAACCACATACTGATTGAAACGGATATGGAATATAAAGTTTTAAACTTCTCTCTCATTCAATATTATTAAAAGATATGAAAGAGTCAAAATGCGAAAGCTCTTCTTTGTGGTTAAATGCCAAAAAATCAAGTCAGCTCATTCGTCTTTATGTTGTGTTGATCGTTACAGGCCTCTTGAATCTTCTAGATTACCTATCTTTATTGCCTTTTTATTTGTTATTTGTATGGAACGGGGAATGGGGATTTCTTCTTGTTTTCTTTATTATTGATAGGAATTATCTTGTTAAGACCCTACGTAACTAATCAATTGAAACCTCAGATTCATACGAGAACCACGATAATTCAATGAAACCTTCAAAGTCCAAAATTCACTGAGTGAGAACCATTGGATCATCACTTATTCAATCAAAAAAATAGCTATAATGACTAAAAACATAAAATACAAAGAAGCGCTTGTCCTTTGATCCAAATACGAGTTTAAAAGCAGAAAAATATTTTGATTTATTAAAGTTTATAAGATAGAACGGAAAGAAGTCCGGCTACGAGGTCTGAATATTAAGTATGAATCATAGTTCGAATACTTTGTGATCTATTTGATCTATTTCGTGCTCCGGATACTCGAATGAATATCCGACGAAGTAAAACCATCTTGATAAAGATGACAGATCCCATTCTCTGTACTATCCATAGGGTCAATTCTAACAAGTCACACACTCATATTCCGGAAATATACAATGCAGAAAAAAAATTTCGCGGTCGAACTACCAAAAGAGAATAGGCTAAAATTTTTAGACCTACATACTTTACTTTTTTGTATTCAGCTAAAAGCTGGGGCTTCCAGATTCTTCTCAGTCTAATTCACTGAAATTCCATCCAGTAAAACAGAAGAATTATAAATCTCCAAAATAATAGATAAGAATACCGCAAATAGAGCCATTGCAACACCCATCAAAGGGGTAGTTCCCCATCCAGGAGCTACTTTACCATATTCGGAATTCAATGGTTTCAATAACTTCCCTACAGTAGTGCTTCTTGGACCAGATCTAGAACTATCCTCAACAGTTTGTGTAGCCATAAATCTTATTTTGTATTCATTACGATCTGTTGACTTTGTATACCATTCCGTTGTAAATAAACGATCTTAGCATAGATCCATTGTGGTCTTTCAATTCTATAATAATGGAAACAGCAACCCTAGTCGCCATCTTTATATCTGGGTTACTTGTAAGTTTTACTGGGTATGCTCTATATACTGCCTTTGGGCAACCCTCTCAACAACTAAGAGATCCATTCGAGGAACACGGGGACTAGTTGACGTAATCAGCCTCCAAATATTTGGAGGCTGATTACGTCAATGAAGATAATGAAAAATTATTTCATTTTTTAGTTGAAATTTTAGGTGGTTCCCGAAAAAAAATAGCGAAAAAAATTATCCCTAAAGTGGATACTAAGAGAAATGTATAAACCAATGCTTCCATAAATTTGATCGTGGTTTACAATTATAGCTTTCATACCTGTTTTGTTTACTTGGGAGTATCCCTCTGGATAAAGAAAAAAAGAAAAAGAGTCAAAGAAACGGCAGCGGTTTAAATAAAGATTCCTGCAGTACCCTACCTATTAAATAAAATCGCAAACAGAAACTAGAAGAAAAAAAGAAATGTTGCATCAGATTGTTTGTCTTTTTGTAGTTGGATCTCCAAGTTTTTGGAATGCCCCAAATTCCACTTGAGCATCCAAATCTGGATCAATACCAGCAAAAACATCTCTGAAGAGGGTTCTAGCACCATGCCAAATGTGTCCAAAGAAGAAAAGTAGAGCAAACGAAGCATGTCCAAAAGTAAACCAACCTCTTGGACTGCTACGAAAAACACCATCGGATTTCAAAGTAGCACGATCTAATTCAAAAATCTCACCCAATTGAGCCCGTCTAGCATATTTTTTCACAGTTGCGGGATCACTATAACTCACTCCATTGAGTTCACCACCATAAAACTCAACAGTTACACCTACTTGTTCGACACTATATTTTGATTCTGCCCTTCTAAAAGGGACGTCGGCTCTAACAATTCCGTCTCCGTCTACCAAAACAACCGGAAATGTTTCAAAAAAAGTAGGCATACGACGTACAAAAAGTTCACGCCCTTCTTTATTTCTAAAGACGGGATGTCCTAACCATCCAACAGCTATTCCATCCCCATTGTCCATTGAACCCGCTCGGAATAACCCCCCTTTTGCTGGATTATTACCAATATAATCATAAAAAGCTAATTTTTCCGGAATTTTAGACCAAGCTTCTGATAAACTTTGATTTTCAGCCAGTCCAGCACTAACTCTTCGATATATTTCTTGTTGAAAGTATCCCTGATCCCATTGATAACGAGTAGGACCAAATAATTCGATGGGAGTAGTTGCAGAACCATACCACATAGTTCCAGCAACAACAAAAGCTGCAAAAAAGACTGCAGCAATACTACTGGAAAGGACGGTTTCAATATTGCCCATACGTAATCCTTTGTATAGACGTTGAGGCGGACGAACACTAAGATGGAATAGGCCCGCTAATATACCCAACGTCCCTGCTGCAATATGATGAGAGGCTATTCCTCCCGGAACAAAAGGGTCAAAACCCTCCACGCCCCACGCCGGGTTTACGGGTTGGACCTTTCCGGTTAGTCCATAAGGGTCGGATACCCATATTCCAGGACCATATAATCCTGTTACATGAAATGCGCCAAAACCAAAGCAAGCCACTCCTGAAAGAAATAAATGAATTCCAAAAATCTTGGGCAAATCCAAAGAAGGTTTTCCTGTACGTTCATCACAAAAAATTTCTAGATCCCAATATACCCAATGCCAAATAGCTGCCAAGAAGCACAAGCCAGAAAACACGATATGTGCTCCGGCTACCCCTTCGTAACTCCAAAGACCCGGATTCGTTATAGTCCCTCCTGTAATATTCCAACCGCCCCACGAATTGGTTATTCCTAAACGAGTCATGAAAGGTATAACGAACATACCTTGTCTCCACATTGGATCAAGAACAGGGTCGGAGGGATCAAAAACTGCTAATTCATATAGAGCCATCGAACCGGCCCAACCAGCAACCAGAGCAGTATGCATTATATGAACAGAAAGCAAACGACCGGGATCATTCAATACAACCGTATGAACACGATACCAAGGCAAACCCATGGAAATACCCCTTTATCAACGAAAAATAGACACTATGTAACTTTATTGCATTGGAAAAAACTATGCTATGGACCCCCCCTTTTTTAGGTAATTATTTCGTAGAAAGGATTAATATTTGTTCTATTCTGTTAGTAATAATGGAACAATTCGATTCATAAGAAAAAAGGGAAGCGGATCTATTCTATATCCGATAAGTACCAATACGCAATGGGGGTGAATCCTATTTTATATGAACCAAGATAGCTATTGTTGTTCATCATTCAGAAGCCCGTTCGTAAAAAATTTCCTTTACTTTTATTTTATATTTTATTTTAGCTTATTCAACTTATGTATTAAATATAATTAATTTAAATATGATTAATAAAGTAGGAAAAAAGGATAATAGTATTAAAAAAAGAAACCCCCAGTCTTACGTTTCCACATCAAAGTGAAATAGAGAACTTCATTCTCTTTTTTTTTCATTTCATGCCTATTGGCGTTCCAAAAGTACCTTTTCGAAGTCCTGGAGAAGGAGATACATCTTGGGTTGACATATAGTGCGACTTGTCAGATATATTGGGCTATATGGGATTTCCCCATTTTCTCCCTCGATCGAGATATCCTCTGTTTCGCCCAAAAAGATTGATTGAATTATCAAAAATTTGTAACGCGAAGCGCAAAAAATAAAGTGGAATTAAATGCAGGGAGTATTTAGATTGATATTAGATTATCAAAATTTTTTTATGGTTTACGTGATCGGACTAATAAAATGAAGTATCCAGGCTCCGTTTAGTAAAAACCCAATTGATAATTAATATATAATATTTTGATAATTACTACTTATATAATATGCAAAATTATGATAAAAAATTCTATAAAAAAAAAAAAAAAAAAAATTGAAACAGGATGATCTAAAACATACTGTTGCTCAAATCAAATAATATAATTAAAAATTTGTTGACTAGTTGACAGAAGACATGTGAAAGAAATGAATTGAAAAAAAAAGAAGGAGTAGTAAAAAAAGATGCGGTATTTGGTTCATTTGTCCTATATGTGCAAATAAAAATCGGGCAAATTTTTCCTTTTACTCGGGGTAGAGCATAAACCTAAAAAATGGAATAAAAAAAAGGAAGAAGCCCGTTCAGGAACAAGAAAAAACCATCGCCATTTCAACTGAATCTCGATGAAAAAAAAATATCAACGAATCAAGTTAGTCTGACAGGCTTAATCAATCGTTTTATTATAGGATTATAATATCTAATAAAAGGGGCCAAAACAGATTTTTTCTTTTACTTTTGGGAGCAAGTCCTTCCGTTATAAGTTAGAAAGAAAAACCTTCTATGAAAAAAAAAAGGGGGGGTTGGAATCGACACATTGATTTTTTCACAATTTTTGTTGAACCGTATGCATCAAAAGGTGCCTGTACGGCTCCTAAGGAATAAAATTTTATCCTAATCAACCGACTTTATCGAGAAAGATTATTTTTTTTAGGCCAAGAGGTTGATACCGAAATCTCGAATCAACTTATTAGTCTTATGATATATCTCAGTATAGAAAAGGATACCAAAGATCTTTATTTGTTTATAAACTCTCCTGGTGGATGGGTAATATCTGGAATGGCTATTTATGATACTATGCAATTTGTGCGACCCGATGTACAGACAATATGCATGGGATTGGCCGCTTCAATAGCATCCTTTATCCTAGTCGGAGGAGCAATTACCAAACGTATAGCATTCCCTCACGCTTGGCGCCAATGAGTTTTTTTATTTTCGAGAAAAAAATACTATGCCTTCGCCATCGAAAATATGAATTAGTTAAGTAATAATAGCATGGCACTTCGAATTCGATATGAAATTTTTTAGATTAAAAAAAATTAGATTATATATTGAAAGAGTAGTATGAGATAAGGAAGGGGTATTTCAAAATGATATCTTACCTATTCGGGCACATCTCAGCGTCACAAACTTTGTTTTCACACCGGAAGCTTATTAAAAAAAAAAAAAAGACACTTTGGGATTGCTGAATCATAGACGAAGCAAAAAAATGATATATAAAGCAACGGAACCATCATAGTATTTTTTTAACTCCTACAAAAAAGAAGGATGGTAATTGGATGATTTCTGGATCTGCGTATAATACAACCTATATTTTGTTTTCTTTCGCCAAAAGGAAAGGTCAAAAAAGTAAATTCCATTGTGGAGCCGTATGCAATGCACAAAAAAAGCCTGTACGGTTATTCAATTTTCTCTGTTTTTTTGGTTATCGCGCCTCATTCTGCGAAATAGAAGAAAATTTTCTATTATATCATCAGGGTAATGATCCATCAACCCGCTAGTTCGTTTTATGAGGCACAAACGGGAGAATTTATCTTGGAAGCGGAAGAACTACTAAAACTTCGCGAAACTATCACAAGGGTTTATGTACAAAGAACGGGCAAACCTATATGGGTTGTATCCGAAGACATGGAAAGGGATGTTTTTATGTCAGCAACAGAAGCCCAAGCTTATGGAATTGTTGATCTTGTCGCGGTTCAATAAAAAATAGAAGCGATTTCATGCAAATCTACAATTTCTAATTTTATATCTTTTTAGATTAAAGGTTTAGTTTCATATTCTCTTCAATATAAAAAAAAATATATTGAAGAGAATCTTGAAGAAAAGTAATTCAGAATTAGCCGGTTAGAACTAATCTAAACCAGCCCATTATTTTTATGATTCCGTATGCCAACCATTAAACAACTTATTAGAAATACAAGACAGCCAATCCGAAATGTCACGAAATCCCCAGCGCTTCGGGGATGCCCTCAGCGACGAGGAACATGTACTCGGGTGTATGTGCGACTCGTTTAGATCATAGACTGAGACACAAAAAGGAAATTCTTTTTGAAATATCAAGGATCAGTACCTGTGAATAAAATAGAATTGAGGAACTCCATTCATTATTTAAAAAAGATAGATCGTTCATATCTTCTATTGTGTCTGAAACTTATGGTTTACATTGGTGCAAATCCAATCAACTCCATTTTTTAGAAAACCCCCAATGATAACAAATGGTTATCCATTAAGCGGGGGAAATTCCATTTTTTATTAAATCCACTCTTGAAATAAAAGAACGGACTAACAGGGTAAACGACCAAATCAATTTTACAAATGAAATACCGTTACTGTATAAAGTGGATCTCATTGTGAAAGACCTATTACTGGAATATTGATGGGGTAGAGCCAAAGAATGTGAATTGTACAAGTTACCAATAGTATTGATTAATTTAAAGAAGGAGCTCCGGTGTATAGAGAGGACCTCACCGTTTTAGAAGTAACCATAGAAACGATGGAACCCACTATTTATCCATTTCTATTTACTACTTTTTGTAGTTATTCTATTTTTTTTATATCAAGGGCAATTTATCCTTTCAAAGCAAAGGAAAATACCTAGCAAAAAATAGTGGTGGGGAAGGTTAGAGTAGCAAAAGCCATTGGAATTTTTTTTTTATACATTGGAATAATTCGTTTGGTTATTAATAGACTAGTAAAGGGGAAAAGAATAACTAAAAAAAGAATTAGTTATTCATCAAAGTTTGATTTATTCAATGACTAGAATTAAACGCGGATATATAGCTCGGAGGCGTAGAACAAAACTTCGTTTATTTGCATCAAGCTTTCGAGGGGCTCATTCAAGACTTACACGAACTATGACTCAACAGAGAATAAGAGCTTTAGTTTCGGCTCATCGGGATAGGGGTAAAAGAAAAAGAGATTTTCGCCGTTTATGGATCACTCGAATAAATGCCGTAATTCACGAAATGGGGGTATTCTATAGTTATAACCGATTCATACACAATCTGTACAAAAATCAATTACTTCTTAATCGGAAAATACTTGCACAAATAGCTCTATTAAATAGGAGTTGTCTTTATACGATTTCGAATGAGATAAAAGAATAAGGGGATTGGAAGAAATCCACTAAAATATTTGAAATAGAGTTCTAAGGAGAATGAGCTCGGGGAAGGTAGAGTAGAAATTAGTATTATAAAAAAGTCGTCAAAACAAAGCGAGAGTATATAGTCGCTAAAAAAAGAGTTATTCTTTTTCTTTTCGACAATTCTTTTCTTTTTTTTTTTCTGACAGACACAGACATAACAATCAAATTTTGATTCTTGATTGGATTTTTCGAATAAAATGTTAATCTCTTTTTAAATTCCTTCAGATTGGAATTGTTATTGAATTGAAGAATAAGTCTATTTTTTTCTGGTTCTAAGGCTAGTAGTTCTAGGGGTCGACTCACTTCTTTCAAATTGTTTCTGATTATTAAGAAAAGGTAACAAAGATAAAATACGAGCTTGTTTTATAGCAATAGTGATTAATCGTTGTTGTTTTAAAGTCACTCTATTCACCCGTCTAGATAATATTTTTCCTTGTTCACTAATAAATCGACTAATTAAACTCATGTTTCTATAATCAATTCGATCCCCCGATTGGATCGGGGGCAAACGCCTACGAAAAGATCGCTTGGATTTAGTAAAAAGCCGCTTAGATTTATTCATAATTTTTTTATTCCTTATCTCTATAAAATCCTAATCTCGAAAATCCTATTTTGATCGGATCAAAATAAAAACGATTTTTATTTCTATATAGGATAGAGTTTCTATATAGAATTAAGAATATAGGATTAGATTTCTTTCTATTGATTTATTTGTTTATATTTATATATATGTAATAATATATAGATACTAGCATTATTCCTGTTCTTAAAATAAAAGGTGACATACAAGCACTCAATTTGATCTATTTCTTGATTTCCCCGTGAATTGTATGTTTATAACAATAGGGACAGAATTTTCTCAATTCCAATCGACTAGGGGTGTTATGCCGATTCTTTTGAGTAATATATCTGGAAATTCCCGCTGATTCTTTCTTAATATCATTTCGAACACAACTGGTACATTCCAAAATAATTGTTACTCGAACATCTTTACCCTTGGCCATGAAACCTCCTTTGGATTTATGATTCACCCCAATCTTCTATTTTATTTTTAGGATCCAGAAAGAACAAGAACCAAAAAAATAGAAGCTGTTAACTAAAAAAAATTTTTAAATATTTCGTTGCAATGAATATTAATTAGTAATTAAATCAAAATCAAATAATAAGCAAGACAATGATTTTGTGAAAACGGAAAATCTTTGTAGAGTATTTTTTTTAAGTATCTCATCGGCTACTCTTTCCCTAGCAACACTTTTTTTGTTCTATTACTAATTTAAGTGGATCCTGAACCCTCATTTTTATGACCTTTCGCCCCCCCCCACTTTTTTCTAATTATTTTTTTAGAATAAATTCGAAAAAAAAAAGGGGGGGATTAGTCCCCGATCGTTGATTGTATCTCTAAAATTTTTAACCCCTTTCTGATGTTAATAACTAGAATGAAAAAAAGGGAAATGTTAATGCATCTGGAAATAAACGATTAATCTCTATTAATAAACCTGCTAACGAAGCGAACCATAGAGTACTTAGTACCGGTGCTACGGAAAGATATGTTTTTAGATCTCGCATTTGAAATCCTCCTTCTTTCTTCTTTATTTATTGTATTACATTATATATAGTAATATATATAACTACGGATGTACATGTAGTTAAGAAGTTCTTGTATTTGTATACGTAACTTCCACCCCCCCCCCACTTTGAAAATGAGAATTGAAATATTGTCTACTAGAACGATCTTATAGATTCCATTTTCAAATGGAAACGCCTATTTATGTCAAATTGACATTGAGAGAATTTTCGTAAAAAAAAGTAATTTTTTAATTATATGTTTGTTATCTGATATGAGAAGAAAAAGAAGAAATGAATTTGATATACCAATAAAAAAGAAGAAGGATGTGGAAAACAAGACAGGAATTCTCTACAATGACACTGTAAACCAATTGAAAGGGATGTAGCGCAGCTTGGTAGCGCGTTTGTTTTGGGTACAAAATGTCACGGGTTCAAATCCTGTCATCCCTACCTATTACTACTCTTCTGAGCAGTAACGAGGGATCTTTTTTAGATCTATCTTTTTTTAATAAAATTGGACATACATATAATTCTGAAATTTATGATATACTATGATATAGTATATATGTACAAAATGGATTCGGGTTAAAGAATGTCCTCTTTCTAGCCTTTTCGTTTTTTAGAAAAAACAAGAAAAACGCTCTTAGTTCAGTTCGGTAGAACGTGGGTCTCCAAAACCCAATGTCGTAGGTTCAAATCCTACAGAGCGTGAAATCCCTCTTGTTTATTAGATTGTGTCAAAATTCCACTGTTCGCAAATCATTGAGCAGCAATCTGAATTAGACCTCCCGCATATGAAAGCAAGAAGGAGGTCAGTAAAAAAAAAGAGATGTTAATTAATCAAAAGTCCAACTGATCACCACGTCTGTATTGTAAATAAGCAGTTACGAATAATCCAGCCAAAGTAATAGGAATTAGACCTAAGACGATTCCAAATAAAAAAACTTCAATCATTTCAATTTTCTTTTGTTTTCATTTTTGAAAGGGAAAAAAGAGAGGTACTATCTATTCCGAGCTCTTAATCTGTATTGCCGATGAATCTCAATGAGCAAAATTAACACGGTACGGAACTATCGAACATATGAAATACTACCGAAATTGTTTTTTATAAAAAAATCTTCATTCAATTAATTTCAAATAAGTCGTATTTTGCTTAAACCAATAAATAGAACTGAGGTTATAGTTAAAGCTGCTAGTAGAAAACCGAAATAACTAGTTATAGTAGGCATGAAGGGACTCAATAAAATATGTTTTTTTATACATATGTTTCTAAAGTACTTCCCTAAGTTTCAATTAAAATTTTTTTTTAAGAAATAGAGAAAGATAACTAGTTCCAAGAATCAAAAAAATTCAATTGAAAATTTGTGAATTATCAATCATTATAGGTGGTATGAACAAAAATGGAGAAAGATAAAAAGAACTCAATTCATCGTCGTTGGCAGCTCCGGATTCAGAATTCATGTAACTGATAACTGATTAATTCAATTCAAAAACTCTTTAAGAAATTAATCATAAAAAATAATACATAAAAAAAAAATAACTCTATTATCTAACTTAAGTCAAAACATATAACTTTTTTTGAATGAATATGTAAAAATTGAAAAAAAAAAGTTGTTTGATTCTTTTTTTTTTTTTTTAAGTGACCTTAGAACCTAGAATACGCCCCTTTCTACTTTATTAAAATTGAATTAAAATTGAATTTACTTAAATTTGAACTCATTAGATTAAATAGTAGAGCAGTTTTCTTCATTTAATCTATCGAATGAGACGGAAAAGAGGTATCCTACACGGAGAACGAGATGAGTCAAAAAAATATTTATTTATTTTAACTAGATTTGAAAAGATAACTAGATTTTGAAAACTTGTAATTAGCAATTTCTATTATCGTTTCCTTTCTAGGTTTTAGGTTTTTTTCTTTCGAGATTATATAGAAAATAGAGTGAAAAACCCATCATCTTTGTAGTTAGTTAAAGAAAGAAAAAAACCTTTGAATTGAATACAACAAAACAATGCATGCATTACAAATATTTAGTATTTTTATTTTGATTATTATTTGTTGTTCTTTTTAATTGATCCAAAACTAGTCTTCTTTTTCTTGTTACTGGAAATTAATTCTTTAAAATGAAACAAAAAGTAAAAGGGGGGAGGTCACATTATTATTACAAAAAAATCTCTTCTACAATTATGCATATGCAACGAAAATGCAATTTATGGATTTTGAATTCAATTGACTTAGGACAATATGAGAATTTCCTTCATGAATTATTAGAATTAGAAACCAACCTCTTGGATTTTCATTTTATCTAATCTTTAGTTTCTTTTCTAGTCCAAAACGAATAAAGGATCAAAGCTCCTATAGATTAGAATTTGAAGAAGTGGGACATGGTTCTACATCGACAAGCAAGAAAAAAAAAAAAAAAGAAATAAATTATCTAACACCTCATTTCTATACTAATTCAAATTGCGTTGCTGTGTCAGAAGAAGGATAGCTATACTGATTCGGTAGACTCTAAAAATACCCTTGGTACTTTATTGACGATCTCACAAAGATGCAATCTCAGTGAATTTGAATTTACTGATTCATCTTTTACAGAATCGAT